AACGGATTCTTTATCCATATGAATTAAATATTTTTATTTAAAGTGAGCCGCTATGGTGAAATTGGTAAACACGCTGTTCTTAGGAAGCAGTGCTAAAGCATCTCGGTTCGAGTCCGAGTAGCGGCAGCTCTCTTTACGTTTTATTTTTAATTAAAAATAAAACGTAAAATGACTTTTTTAACAAATTTAACAAATTATTGTTTTCACTTAAAAAAAAAAATCATAAAAATACAGATATTTATCTAGTCATTCATTTAAGCATCATTTGTATACCTATGACAGTTTTAAATAGATTATATATCAATTCTATTTTTTAAAAAGATAGAAAAAAAAAGTCTGTGCACGGATAGCCGATTAGAAGCTATACAACTTTGCTCTAACATAATGACTTTTATCAAAATATTATATATTATATAACTGTCTCTTTCAGCACTTGAACATTTCTTAAATGTTCTGACGCATTTACTGTTATTACTTTTGTAAATATAGAAACTAAATAATCCAAAATAATCCCAATCTGTTACATAAGGTAAATATTGTAACATTGTTCTATTTTTAGATATTTTTTCTATTACTAATATTTTTCTATTCCTATGTGTAAATAACTCAATATGGATTCACAATCAATAACATCTTCTACGGCAAGAGTACCAATTAGTCCCTTCATTGATGGATGGTGAAGGCCCATATTGACTATAATGGAATCCTTTCTTGTAATCGATCCAATCATATTTTCCTATCTAATTCTTTATTTACTAAATTTTTCAAAAATAGAATAACTAAGAATAAAAAATGAAAACTAATTCTCAATCCTGAAATTCAGAAATTAATTAGTTTTTGATTCCCGAATATCCAACTCTCCAATTATTTTATTATAACTTCTTCTATTTTTCTTTGACAAATAAACTAAAAGTCGTTGACGTTTTCCCAGAATTTTTCGTAGACCTTTTTGGGATAAAAAATCTTTTTTATGTAATTCTAAATGCGAAGTCAGTTTACATATTTTATTTGTTAAACTTAATATTTGAAATTCAATAGAACCTTTGTTTTTTTTTTTTTCTTCTTGTGAAAAAACAGAGCTTAATAAGTATTTAATCATAAAAAAAATGCTTTTATTTATTTTTTATTTATTTTTGTATTTTTATTTATTTTAATAATTAGAAAAAATAATAATGAATTTACTACTTATTTTATTTAATTTTTTTTTTTTTTTTTTATTTAGTATCTACAATAATAAAAAAATATAGATTTATTTATACAGATATATTTATATACTACTTTATTTAAGATTTGTTTAAAATTTAAAGCGGTAAAATAATGCAGAAAAACTCTAATTATTCTTTAATAAATTTATTATAATACTAAATATAATAAATTTATTAAAGAATTATGAATCTAGAATACATATAAAAGCGCCCTATACTTAATCGACTACCATTATTCGTATTAAACCAATAACGATTCATACAAGCTAAATCCTCTAATCGGAAATTTGGCCAAAGAAACTGCTTGAATCTCAAAGATGCATTTATATATGTTTTAAAATTCTGATATTCATTCAAAAAAATTGTGTATTTTTCTATGTTGTATTTATGATAAAATACTAGATTTCTATCTACAACATTACAATTATGGAAATTGAAATAAGTCAAAATTTTCAATTCTTTACGAAGCCTAAAAGATAGAATATCTTCAGGAAGAATAAAAGAATAATTAGTTTTGTTCCCATTCACAAGTATATTTTTATATTGTGAAATAAAGCTATTTGAGCTTTTCTTTCCAACAACATATCTTATTTTTCTGAATTTTTTATTAGGTTTAGTTTGATTTTTACTTTTATCTTGATTTTTACTTTTATCATCGATCAATGAAAGATCTATCATTATTATTTGATATATAATTTGTTTTACGTCCTTTTTTTTTATAGATAGACGTCTAGGCTCAATAATAAATATTCCGCTTTTTAGTAATTCTTTAGATGTATTTTGTTCTTTTTTAATCTTCATTATATCCAAACGCATTTCCCCTTTTTCAACTGAGGCTATAGCAATTTCTTCTAGATTTATCAATCTAAGTAGTAAACAATATACTCTAATATTATAAATTAATCTTTTATTGAATGGATTATCCATTCTTATTTGGAAAAGACAAAATTTTTGTATTAAAGCCTGACGTTTTTCTTTATCCTCGTCTTGCCATTTTTTGTCTTCCTTTTTATTTTCTATTTTTTTAATATCTTTTTCAACATCTTTATTTTTGTTTTGTTTTATTGAATCAACTAGAAGATTTTCTTTACTTTGTTCTTTATTGAATTTTTTTTTTGAATTAGAAAAAGAAAATTCCGGATATTTTTTTTGATTTTGATTAGATAATTTTTGAAAATTATTTTTTTGATCTATGTTAAAATTTTCATATTGACTAATATTTTCATATAAATCAAAAAGAAGGAATTTGATTGGCATAGTTTTTGGATTAATCTTATATGTATTAAAAAGTAATACAAATTCTGTAAAAAACCAAGGTTCTAAATTAGGTTCTAAATTTAATATGTTAGTATATAGTTTTTCTTGATTAATATTCATTCCCATCCAATCAAAAAAGTTTTTTTTTTTTTTTTTGAATAATTTATCTTTCTCGTAAATTTCATAAATTTTAAGAGAAAAAACATGTTTTTTTTTTTTTTTTGAATAATTATTAGTTTCTTTAGTCTTAGTATTTTTATTAATCTCAGTATCAATATGTATGTTTGTCCAGGTCTTAATATCGATATTCTTTTGACTAAAAAAATAAAGACTTCTAGAATCAAAATATTTTCTATCCAGATCTTTTTTCATACTATGTTCTTTTTCTAGAAAATCACTAATTGCTATACTTACCAATGGATAAAGTTTTAATATATTGAAATTATATGAAATTTCTTGTTCTTCGTTTATTTGTAATCTTCGAATATAAATAAATGAATTACTCTTATCCATATAATTCATATAGTCATATGATAAAAGATCATATTCATATTGTTTATTATATTTCTCTTTTTTACTTGTTAGTGAATCTATTATAGAATAATTTTCTTTCTTGTAAATCAATTGGTTTGTTTCTTTTTTTTCTTTATCTGAAGTTAATTTATATGCGTTCAATTTTAGTGAATTTTTTTTTTCAATTTGATATCTTTGATTTACTTTATTTCTCCAGTTTTTTAGTAGTAAATCAGACCAAATGGTCTGAGATAAATTGTATTGATAATGATGTTTTAACCAAATTTTCCATTCATTTATTTCAGAGTTATGAATTTTATTATTTCTTGATTTTGCATCAAATATTCCTTGTGTTGTACAATAATCCTTAATTTTTTCCCTAAAAAATGGATAAGTCTTATGATATATTAGTATAGATTTCAAGGAATAATTGTTAATTAATTTAGTTTGTGATATTTTGTAAAATATATATGCTTGAGACAAAGAAGATAAGTTGTAATCACTATTTCTATTAGATGCATTTTTTAAAGTCAAAATAAAATTCATTGAATTTTCATTTATTGTCTCAATTTCTTGTCTATTTGTTTTATTATCATAAATTATATATTTTTTGAGAATTTTTTGTAATGATTCAAATATAAATTGTATAGTGACTCTAGAAATTTTAATAATATGCAATAAAATAGTAGTGTATATTTTTTCAATGAAAAATTTCAAAATAATATTTGATTTATATATTAATCGAATATTGTTTCTTTTAAATCTCTGCAAAAATTTTTTATATAATTCTGATTTATTCTCAGCAATAGTTAGAACTATTTCTTTCTTTTCTTTTGTAATTTGTTCTGTTTGATTTTTCAATATGATTACTCTATCAGAAAGATCTTTTTTTTGTTTTTCTAGGAGTAAAATATTTGTAAATTGATTTGGTATGGACAATTCTATATCCATTTTATTATTAACTTTAGAATCTTTTTCATTTGGTTCATTTAATTTAATTTTTCTGAATATAAATATAAAAAAAGGACTCACCTTTTTCAATTCTTCCACTCTTTTTCTTATAACTTGTTTTATAAATAAAACTATCTTTTCTATTTTTTCTTTTGTAACTTTTATAAATGATTTTATTTTTATTCTTTTTTTATCAAATTCTTTAAAAATGGGTTTAAAAAAAGAGCGTTTCTTTCTGGGAGACCCAAAAGGCACTTCTGTTTCCATTCCCCAGACTGTTAAAAAACAAAAATTTTCGGATTTTTCTTTTTTGTTCATTGTTCGCCAAGGTCTCAGACAAAAAGGAAATAAAATCTTTATCTGAATACCATCTGTTAACCAATTTTGCGGAAATTCTGTTTCAGATAATTGAACAGCATTATAAGTGCATTTAACATGCATTTCTTTATTCCAATCTTTAAAATCTTCATACCACTCTGGAAATTGAAATAATAACATACGCCCAATATTTTTAGCTATTATTAATGAGGGTAATACAATAAATTTTCTAAATAAAGATTGTGTTACTAACATAGACCCTCTTATTGCTTGAGTCAATGGAAAAATATCCCAAGTTTCTGATATTATTCTACGCTCATTTTCTTCAATTTTTTTTTTTCTTTCTTTTGCTTCTTCATTATCCACAAATGGTAATTCTGGGTTTTTTCGGAACCAATTTTGAAAAATGAAATTAATTACTTCAAAAATACTAAAATTGATTTTGTCTATTTGGTCCAAAAAAAGGGGGGATTGTACATATGGTTGAAATAGTTTGCAAATAAGTATTTTACGCCTTTGAGCACGCATAGATCCTGTAATTAGCGCTCGACGAAAATCCGGTTGTTGAGAATAACGTCTCAAAGCTATTTCTTCCCCAGAATCTTTATCTTTTTTATCTTTAGCACTATCAGTTTGACTATTAGCACTATCAGTTTGACTATTAGTACTATCATTAGTATTACTAGTATTAGTAGTAGTAGTATCAGTATCCTCATCCTTATCGTTATAAATTACCACACGTTTAGATTTTCTTGAACGAATCCCAGCCTCTTCTTCCCTTTTTTTTTTTTCTTCTTCTTCTTTTTTTTTTTCTTTTTTTTCTTTTGCTTTGCGTTCTTCTTTTTCCAATTCAGTAATTAATTTATATGACCATCGAGGCACTGTTTTTTCGATTTCTTCATTAAAATTTTTGGGAAGTTCAAAATCAAAAGAAAATTCCCCTTTTATATATTCTATATCATTATTTTTTTTATATTTCAATTCTAGATAATTTTTATAAAATAGATCATGAATCTTATTTCTCAAAAAATTATCTATGTCATTTTCTGGAGAAATAATTAAATCAGTGATGATTGACTCTAAAGGGAATTCTTTTATTGTTCCGCGGTAGGATCCATTCACTAAAGGATCATATTGGTTAAGTAAATATTTTTGTGCATTTTCATCATTGTTGAATAATCGATTTTTTTTTTGAAGAATATCTATAACAAAAGGTTCTTTTTGTTTTTCAAGAGTTTTTAATCGACTTATTAGTTCATTTATTAAACTACATTTTTTTTGCTTATTGATATAACCCCAATAATTATACAATTCTTTATGGGATAGCTTTTCTGTAGTGGGCAACGGAAAATGTCTTTCTATCATTTTCGAAAAAATAGCTAAACTAGGTGGATATGTAAAAGACATTTTCCGTTGCCCATCATTTGAACATATATAAAAAAAATATTGTGACATTTTTTGCTGTACAGGATTTGGATTTTCAAGTTTATTTTTTTTTATATATCTTAAAGGTCGATTCCATCTTTTATAATCGAAAAGAAAAGTTACAAGAGATTTTTCAAAAAATAAAAAGGGTGTTTCTTTGCCATTCACTTTGTCCTGACCATAAGAATTTTTTTTGGTATATTCCTCTTGTAATTGTTTAATTTCTTTTGTTTTGAAAGTTGTTTCTAAATTGTTTTCTTCCTCACTTTCTATTTTTTGTTTTGTTTTTGGAGTTTCTTTCAGCTTCTTAGTAAAAATAGGCGATGGCATTCGGCCTAAATAGTAAATACAGGCAATAAATAAGAAAATATGAAACATAGAATTTTTAAAGTCTGATACAAGATACTTATTAGATTTATTAAATGGAAGAAAATGATTTTGTCGTATCCAGAATAATACTAATCCAACCCATTTCATAAAAAAAATATGACCAATTAACCAACCAACAAAACTACTTGTTATAAATAATATCTTGTTGTTGCATCGAAACATATAAATGTTGACTAATCTTGCTAATGTTGAGCTTGGTAAAATAAAATGATTGAATAATTGAAATATTAGATTATTCAGGAATATATATTGAGTACTAAAATTATGTATTGAATTTTTGATAATAAATCCATAATTAAAAAAATCTTTGTGATTGTTCCAGACAAAATGAAAGAAAAGAGATGTCAGAACTAAGGCAGTTAGTGTATGAGGTCTAATCAATGCTAGATGCAGAGGCGCATAATAGATAGATATGAACATTATGAGCTGTCCCATAAAAAACCCGGTTATTGCTGATACCTCCTTCTCGGTTTCTTCTTCCATAACCCGAGCTTGGAGAAGAAAGAGATAAGAGGGACCTATGGAAAATGTAGTCAGAAATCCATAATAAAGTCCGACCATAACGACAGAATTTATTATCTTCATAGATAAGGCTAATAGATTGCCTAGTAGAAAAGATTTTAAAATCATCACAAACCCTCCTTTGTATTTTATATTGCATTTCTATTGCAATTTGTTTATTATTATATGATAATTTCTTAACTTTACATATACATATTTACCTATACATATATATAAACAAAGAGACTATAAATGACATCTCTTATGTCAATAATACCATCTTCTTCGATTGAATGACATCTCTTTATCTAATGATACCAAAAGGATATTAAAAGGATATTAAATGAATGAAATTGGTATATATTGGAATCTATCGAAATAGAAACACTTTTGAGTTTCCTATGAAATGAGACATGAAACAGAGCCACTACGAAGAAATTGCGGAAGTTACGAGGGAAGCTTCGAACTCATATTATTCATGGGTTGAACCCGGGAACTGTCTTTCTTTACTTTTATTAATATCGTATTAATATACTATAAATTATAGTATATGATATATAATAATCATTAATCACCATATTATATATTATATATCTAATATCTAATGCTTCCGTTGTTCCTCAATAGCTCAGTGGTAGAGCGGTTGGCTGTTAACTGACTAGTCGTAGGTTCGAATCCTACTTGGGGAGATTTTATTAATTCCTAATTTCCTAATTAAAGAATGCAGAATTGAATTTAAGGGCTCGCTTTGACCGTTAGGAGCGTTCCCTGTCTTTGTTTCTATTGCATTCTATCTCATCGTATCCCATTCTGTTCTACGATATTTGCATTTGAAAATCACCGTCAATAGTCAATACCTCGCGTAGATCCGGTATAATCCATTGTAAATAGCCAATTCATAATTTGCAGATGATGTACTAACAGTGTATCAAAGATGCAG